AATTTTTTCCTGGTGAGGTCAATAAGGTCATGAAAAAAATTTAGATTTATTTATCTCTTTACATAGAATGGATTTGCCCGGACCGATACATGATTTTCTTTTAGTCTTTTTGGGATCCAGTCTTATATTAGGAGGTGTAGGAGTAGTATTACTTACCAACCCAATTTATTCTGCTTTTTCGTTGGGACTGGTTCTTGTTTGTATATCTTTATTCTATATTCTATCAAACTCTCATTTTGTAGCTGCCGCACAGCTCCTTATTTACGTGGGAGCCGTAAATGTTTTAATCATATTTGCTGTCATGTTCATGAATGGTTCAGAATATTACAACGATTTTAATCTTTGGGCCGTTGGAGATGGGGTTACTTTGTTGGTTTGTACGGGTATTTTTGTTTCACTAATGACTACTATTCTGGATACGTCATGGTACGGGATTATTTGGACTACAAAATCAAACCAGATTATAGAGCAAGATTTGATAAGTAACAGTCAACAAATTGGAATTCATTTATCAACAGATTTTTTTCTTCCATTTGAACTCATTTCGATAATTCTTTTAGCTGCTTTGATAGGTGCAATTGCTGTGGCTCGCCAGTAATAAATCTTTCGAACTAATAACCGAAATACTAATTAAACTTTGTTCTGTGTTATCACATCCATTTCCCCTCACTTCAATTTTATTTGAAGATTGGTTATATTTAAAATAGAAATAGAAATTCTTTTATTCACTCTATTACCAAACTTTTTATATTCTATCTAGTCAATTGAACCCATGAAATTGTTTGTTATCTTGAAATGAATCGAAATTGATAAGGAGTTGGTCAATGATGCTCGAACATGTACTTGTTGTAAGTGCCTATTTATTTTCTATCGGTATCTATGGATTGATCACAAGTCGAAATATGGTTAGAGCCCTTATGTGTCTTGAACTTATACTGAATGCGGTTAATATAAATTTTGTAACATTTTCTGATTTTTTTGATAATCGCCAATTAAAAGGAAATATTTTTTCAATTTTTGTTATAGCTATTGCAGCCGCTGAAGCAGCTATTGGACCAGCTATTGTTTCCGCAATTTATCGTAACAGAAAATCAACTCGTATCAATCAATCAAATTTGTTGAATAAGTAGTATTGTATTAATAAGCAGTATTAATCATAGAAATTAGAATATTTATCAAGTCGAATTAACATGGATGGTATATAACGTATTGATCGTGTTTACAAAAAATGCACGAAATCAAAGGATCTTGGACCTCTCGCATGAGCCTATCCGGAAGCAGATTAATTAGAAAAATTATGGTAAATCATTGATTCATCTGGTGTCTAAATATATGTATAATTCATTTACAAGTTTACTAGATCGAAAATTTATGATGTTCAAAAATTCATATATCCAATGTCACATTCAGTAAAGATTTATGATACGTGTATAGGGTGTACTCAATGTGTCCGAGCCTGCCCCACAGATGTATTAGAAATGATACCTTGGGACGGATGTAAAGCTAAGCAAATTGCTTCTGCTCCAAGAACAGAAGACTGTGTTGGTTGTAAGAGATGTGAATCCGCCTGTCCAACGGATTACTTGAGTGTTCGAGTTTATTTATGGCATGAAACAACTCGAAGCATGGGCCTAGCTTATTGATCCCTTTCGCAAATCCCACCTGAATACATTTTCTTTTTTTTTACCGACAAAAATCCCCCTGCTCGAAAAAATAAAAAAAAAATAGAATAGATTTTTCGAGCACGGATTTTTCTGGTCCAAGTGTATTTTGTTTTTACTACGAATTATTTTCCTTGGTTAACAATAGTGGTAGTTTTGCCAATATTCGCGGGTTCTTTCATTTTCTTTCTCCCTCATAGAGGAAATAAGATAATGCGGGGGTATACTATAATTATATGCGCCATAGAACTCCTTCTAATAACTTATGCATTCTATTATCATTTCCAATTGGACGATCCATTAATGCAACTGACGGAGGATTATAAATGGATCAATTTTTTTGATTTTTACTGGAGATTGGGAATAGATGGACTTTCTATAGGACCTATTTTGCTGACAGGATTTATCACCACTTTAGCTACTTTAGCGGCTCGGCCGGTTACTCGAGATTCCCGATTATTCCATTTCCTGATGTTAGCAATGTATAGCGGTCAAATAGGATCATTTTCTTCTCGAGACCTTTTACTTTTTTTCATCATGTGGGAGTTAGAATTAATTCCCGTTTATCTACTTCTATCCGTGTGGGGGGGAAAGAAACGTTTGTATTCAGCTACAAAGTTTATTTTGTACACTGCAGGAAGTTCCGTTTTTTTATTAATGGGAGTTCTGGGTATCGGTTTATATGGTTCCAATGAACCAACATTAAATTTTGAAACATCAGCTAATCAATCTTATCCAGTAGCACTGGAAATAATATTCTATATTGGATTTCTTATTGCTTTTGCTGTCAAATCACCGATTATACCTTTACATACATGGTTACCGGACACCCATGGAGAGGCACATTACAGTACTTGTATGCTTCTAGCCGGAATTTTATTAAAAATGGGAGCGTATGGATTGGTTCGGATCAATATGGAATTATTGCCCCGCGCTCATTCTCTATTTGCCCCCTGGTTGATTATAGTAGGCACAATTCAAATAATCTATGCAGCTTCAGCATCTCCCGGTCAACGTAATTTAAAAAAAAGAATCGCCTATTCCTCCATATCTCATATGGGTTTCATAATTATAGGAATTGGCTCTATAAGCGATATGGGCCTCAATGGGGCCATTTTACAAATAATATCTCATGGCTTTATTGGCGCTGCACTTTTTTTCTTGGCGGGAACGAGTTTTGATAGAATACGTCTTGTTTATCTCGACGAAATGGGCGGAATGGCGATCCCGGTTCCAAAAATATTCACGACTTTCAGTATCTTATCGATGGCTTCCCTTGCATTACCGGGAATGAGTGGTTTTGTTGCAGAATTAATAGTATTTTTGGGACTAATTACCAGCCAAAAATTTTTTTTAATAACAAAAATACTAATTACATTTGTAATGGCAATTGGAATGATATTAACTCCTATTTATTCATTATCTATGTTACGCCAAATGTTCTATGGATACAAGTTTTTTAATGCTCCAAACTCTTATTTTTTTGATTCTGGACCGCGAGAGTTATTTGTTTCGATCTCTATCCTTTTACCTGTAATAGGTATTGGTATTTATCCGGATTTCGTTTTCTCACTATCAGTTGACAAGGTCGAAGATATTATATCTATCTATTTTTATAGATAATTTTCGTGAATAAAATAAAAAATCAAACAGCAATCCGATACTATAATAATAATAGGATGTTTTAAAAAATTCGTTGTACAATTAAACAAAAACAATAAAAAAAGAAGTATTTTTTCTTCTCTTAAGTTTAACTTTAACTTAAGTTAAAAATAAAAAAATGAATTAGACTTTTAACCAGATATGTTTGGCCTTTGTAAGAACCTTTTGAATCACTACTTTGATTCAAAAGGTTATCGAAGGCTTACACAATGTTTTCTTATATACTTATATATGCTGTCCCATGTTTGCTTGTGTTCGTTAAGTCCTTTCTTCAGTTAGATGTTAGTGTAAATGAACCATAACTATGTAGCCCTATTCCTAATAGATTGACCCCAAAATAGCATATCCAAATTATAAGAAATCCCATCGAGGCTACAATTGCGGAATTTACACCTTCAAAATTTTTATTTGTTCGAATATGTAAATAAATCGCGAATACGGTCCAAGTAATAAATGCCCAAGTTTCCTTCGGATCCCAATTCCAATATGAGCCCCATGCCTCATTTGCCCATACTGCTCCCGAAAGAATACCTATGGTTAAAAAGATAAACCCTATACCAATAATACGATAACTCCAATGATCCAATTGTTGAATCAATTGAGATCTATAATAATTCCTAGAAGAGATCAAAGAAATGTTCCATAAAACGTTGTTTCTTTCATTGATGTATTGGATCTCATCAAATGAAAATGAATCATTATTCTTTTTCTCAAAAGCCCTTATGACTTTTCGAAATGTAATGACTATAAGAGCTACTGATAATAATGATCCACATAAAAGAGCTGCATAGCCCAATACCATCATACTTACGTGCATCATTAACCAATGAGATTGTAGAGCGGGTACTAATATTACGGATTGATGCGTTTCAGTTAAAAAACCAGAAGTAGCAAAGCCTTGGGTAAAAATAACACTTGGCGCGGTTATTGCGCTTAAATGGTTTATATTTTTTTTTAAATACGGAACCATACGAATAATGGACAAACTCCATGAAAGAAAAATTAATGATTCGTATAAATCACTTAAGGGTAAATGTCTCGAATAAATCCAACGAGTAACTAATAATCCTGTTATACAGACAAAAGTGGTTTTTATGCCCTTTTCTGATGAATCATATAGCCCTGCGCTTTCATTAATTAATAAGATTATCAAACGAATTGAAATTACAATTGAAACAACCGAAAAGGATATATGAGTTAATATATGCTCTAAACTTGAAAATATCATAAAAAAAAATTATAAAAATAAAAAAAAGGGGGGGATTCTCGAAATTATAGGAATGGAAATTGGGAATTGAATTCATTATCATTATAGGACTTACTCTTTTCTAAGATGCCATGCCGCCACTCGGACTCGAACCGAGATGCTCTAGCACTGCTTCCTAAGAGCAGCGTGTCTACCGATTTCACCATAGCGGCTTGTTCAAAATCATAATAACCTATTTTTATTTAATCGTCTAGGTTAAAGTACTCAATCATTCAATATTTTTTAGTGTTATAGGAAACATTAAAATTCATGAATAAAGAAATTGATGAATCAAAAGTCGTTTAAAAAATAGTGATTTAAACCGTATTTCCAATAATAATCCGTATTTTTTATTATTTGATTTAATTTAATATTTAGAGTGTTAAATTTTTTTAACTTAACATTAACAATGGAGTTCTTATAGTTTATACTCGCCTAAAAAAAGAAAAAAAAATAGGATTTTTATCGATCACACTTTGATGAATATATACAATAGAATAAAAATTGACATACCTTTGTATTAATACTTAGAGTTTTACTTAGAGTTTTTGCTGCGTAGAGAATTTGTGTTACTATATTAGCAAATTAATTAAATTGGGGTTGGGTTAGGTATTGGGCGTATCATATAAAAAAAAGTTTCGATTTCTATCGTAATTGGACCGTACTTCAAATTAAAATAACCCGCTCTAAATTAATACATATATTGATCTATCTTCCCCAGCCCAAGCAACTATAGCATCCATTTTTTATTTTTGATGACCAAAATTGATACATTTCTCGTATAAAATATCCATTGATAAAAGCTTCTTGTCCTGTCCCATTTAGGTGGATATTTTATACGAGGTATATAAGGTATATATAAGGATAAGGAGTATATATATTGATTGTTCAGAAAATTACAAAACAAGTTTTAAACTTAAAAAATGAGTTTCAACAACTCATTAAATTGGATTAAAGATCTTCTATTTGTTGTTCTATAAAAAATAGTATATAATATAGAAATAAAAAATATAAAAAAGACAAAACTTTACTAAAAAGACAGTTGAAACTTTATATCTTGTATTTATTCTTTTTTTTGTTTGACAAAAAAGATATCATTTTAAAAATTAAGTAATGTAATTAAGTATACAAAAGAATTCTTATTTTACATACCATAATGGCAAAACGAATTCAATTTCATATTTATCCATTCAAAACATTAAGGAATGCGAATCATTACTTTTTCTTTTTTTTTATTATATATTAATTATTAATATTAAAATTATTTATTATTTTATTTTTTTCATTTTTAATTTCTTTTTTAAGTATAATAAATTATTAATTATTATATATAAATATTATATATAAATATATAAATTAGAAACGAAATTAAAAATGAAACTAGACTTTTTTTAGAGTCAGAGATAGATTCAGATTATTCCAATGTTTAATTATTTATTTATTTCTTGTTGTACCAAAAAACTTTTTGAATTCCCTGTAGAAAGAGATTTCGCTAACGAAAAAGCTTTCAATGCTATCCAATACCCCTCCATTTTCCAAATATTTTTACGAATTCGTTTTTTTGCTATAGAAGTGCGTTTTTTTGGAACTGCCATTCAAAAATTATGATAGAGTATTCATTTCTATAGTTGGATGTGAAAGACATCTATTGTTCAAAACCAATTGTTCTTTACTTACTATATAATTCTATATAATTCTATATAATTATCTATTTAGAGTCTAAATTATACTCTCTTCATAAAAAAAAATACAAAAATATAAACCAAAGTGGTTGTCCCTTTATCTTTCTATTGTTTATTTTCATCGTGCTATATTTATACATGTAATAAAATACATCAAAAAGTTTAAGAAACCAACCCTTCATTTTTTATATTAATTGCTTAATTAGTCAAACTCGAAAAAAGAGTGCACCTAATTAAGATTTTCAAATTCAAATGAGACTCGTAGTTAATGTGTTAAAGTATACATCATTTTATTTTAGTAATTCGTTCAATCAAGTCAAAACTGCATTGGTTAATGATTCTGAATAAACGAACTAAAAAAAATAGCTCTTATTTCCTCGAGTTAAGTTATGTATGGACCGTGTCCGTCTTTTATGAATCATATCAAAATAAAATACTCTTTTTGGTGTAATTATTTGTCCTTACTCTCTCCCGAGCTTAAAATATTGTATTATGTAAATTGTAATAAGATTAAAATATTGTATTATGTAAATTGTAATAATTTAAATTTTTATTTTTTGTAGCTTCATAAAATCTTACTTAAAAAAAGTAAGTATTTCTTTTTCAATAGTAGCTTGGTCATCTCATTTGACCAATTCAAACTTCTTGATTTCAAATATTTTGTTTTGTTTGAAGTATTTGGAAAAAATTTATAATAATTAAGGATATAAAATGTTAGTTTCGTTTTACATATCTTAATTTTTTTTTATTAACTGATTCCTTTCAAAAAAATAAGAGCTGGTGAATCAGAAACAGTTAATGTTAATTAAGAATCAAAGATTTTTATTTATTTATTTTTATGGAATATACATATCAATATTCATGGAGCATACCTTTCATTCCGGTTATAATTCCTATGTTAATAGGAGTGGGACTTCTCCTTTTCCCGAAGGCAACAAAAAATCTTCGCCGCATGTGGGCTTTTCCTAGTGTTTTATTGTTAAGTATAGTTATGATTTTTTCAGCCAATCTGCCTATTCAGCAAATAAATAACAGCTCTATCTATCAATATGTATGGTCTTGGACCATTAATAATGACTTTTCTTTAGAGTTCACCTACTTGATCGATCCGCTTACTTCTATTATGTCAATCTTAATTACTACTGTTGGAATTTTGGTTCTTATTTATAGTGACAATTATATGTCTCATGATCAAGGATATTTGAGATTTTTTGCTTATATGAGTTTTTTCAATACTTCAATGCTGGGA